AAGCAAATGAAGCATGGCCAAAAGTAAACCAACCCCTTGGACTGCTACGAAAAACACCATCGGATTTCAAAGTCGCACGATCTAATTCAAAAATTTCACCCAATTGAGCGCGTCTAGCATACTTTTTCACAGTAGCAGGATCGCTATAACTGACTCCATTTAGTTCGCCCCCATAGAACTCAACCGTTACACCCACCTGTTCGACACTATATTTTGATTCTGCCCTTCGAAAAGGAACATCGGCTCTAACAATTCCGTCTCCATCTACCAAAACAACCGGAAATGTTTCAAAAAAAGTGGGCATGCGACGTACAAAAAGTTCATGCCCTTCTTTATCTCTAAAAATAGGATGTCCTAACCACCCAACAGCAATTCCATCTCCGTTATCCATTGATCCTGCTCTGAACAATCCACCCTTTGCCGGGTTATTACCGATGTAATCATAAAAAGCTAATTTTTCAGGAATTTTAGACCAAGCTTCGGATAAACTTTGAGTTTCGGCTAACCCAGCACCAACTCTTCGATAGATTTCTTGCTGGAAGTATCCTTGATCCCATTGATAACGAGTGGGACCAAATAACTCAATCGGGGTAGTTGCTGAACCATACCACATAGTTCCAGCAACAACAAAGGCTGCAAAAAAGACAGCCGCGATACTACTGGAAAGCACAGTTTCAATATTTCCCATACGTAATCCTTTGTATAGACGTTGGGGCGGACGAACACTAAGATGAAATAGGCCTGCCAATATGCCCAATGTCCCCGCTGCAATATGATGAGAAGCTATTCCTCCCGGAACAAAAGGATCAAAACCCTCGACACCCCATGCTGGATTTACAGCTTGTACCTTTCCGGTTAGGCCATAAGGATCCGACACCCATATTCCAGGACCATACAATCCAGTTACATGAAAAGCGCCAAACCCAAAACAAGCCAGTCCTGAGAGAAATAAATGAATTCCAAAAATCTTAGGCAAATCCAAAGAAGGTTTTCCTGTACGTTCATCACAAAATATTTCTAGATCCCAATACACCCAATGCCAGATAGCCGCCAAAAAGCATAAGCCAGAAAACACAATATGCGCCCCGGCCACACCTTCATAACTCCAAATACCGGGATTAGTTATAGTTCCTCCCGTGATACTCCAACCACCCCACGAATTGGTTATTCCTAAACGAGTCATGAAGGGTATAACGAACATGCCTTGTCTCCACATTGGATCAAGAACGGGATCAGAGGGATCAAAAACTGCTAATTCATATAGAGCCATCGAACCGGCCCAACCGGCAACTAAAGCTGTATGCATTATATGTACAGCCAGCAAACGACCGGGATCATTCAATACGACCGTATGAACACGATACCAAGGCAAACCCATGAAAATACCCCTTTATCAACAAAAAATAGACACTATGTAACTTTATTGCACTGGAAAAAACAATGTTACGGCCCCTCCCTTTTCCGTGGATTATCTTGTAGAAAGGAGTAATATTTTTTCTACTCTTTATAATATTTTAGTCATAATGTCACAATTCTGTTTGTAGGAACAAAGAGAAGCAGATCTATTCTATACTCGATAAGTACCAATACGCAATGGGGGGTTAACCCCATTTTATAAGAGCGAATGCGTGGAGATTTTTTCATAATGCAAGGCACTTGCTCGTAAGATTTTGTTTGGTTTTATTCATTTTGTCTTCCTTGTATTTATATTTATTTTTTTAGTTATTTATGAACTTAGTAAATCCGTGAATAAAAATTAATCAAAATATTAACTAAATAAAAATGAATTAAATAAATATGAAGAATAATAAATAGGAATATAAATCAAAAATATAAATATTATATACATTCTAATATTAATAGAATTGTAATAATATTAATTATTATAATATAATTAACTATATAATAATCTATATAATAATTAACTATAATAATTTATATAATTTAATTAATATATTATATTAAGACTAAATATCTTTAAGCTAATTTAAGCTAATATAATATTAATATTTTTAAGACAATAAATTCATTGTTACGCTTTCACATCAAAGTGAAATAAAGTATTTAATCTTTTTGTCTTTACATTTTATGCCTATTGGTGTTCCAAAAGTCCGTTTTCAACTTCCCGGGAGGGGCCATAAAAATTGGATTGACATATAGTGCGACTTGTCAGATATATTGGGCCATATGGGATTTCCCCGTTTTCCTCCCCTGATCGGGATTAACCTCTGTTTCGCCCAAGAAAAATTGATTAAATCATCAAAAATTTGGAGCGTGAAGTATAATGAAACGCAAATAGATCTATGCTTTGGAGGTATCTTATCAATTAGAATAATTTATGGTTGGCTTGTTTTGTTTGGACCAATAAAATGAAGTATGCTAGGCTCCGTTGAGAAAAACCCAATTTAGTATGATATCTATGATTACTACTTATAGTTATAGCATATTCTATTTAAAAATTTTTAAATAAAGAGCAGGCAATTTAAAACTGCTAATCATAATTAATCAAATAATATAACGGATGCGTCAACTATTTGACGGAAGACGTGAAAGGAATTGAAAAAAAAAATTGAGCAAAAAGACGCGGTATTGGTGAAATTTGCCCTATATGTGCAAATAAAAATGGGGCGGATCCTTACTCGGAGTAGAGCACAAAACCTAAGAGAATTTAAGAAGCCCATTCAGGAACAAGAAAATGCCATCGTGATTTTTATTAAATTGGATCCCGATGAAAGAATACATCAATGAGAAGTTAGTTTGATAAGTTTAATGAATTCTTTTTTAGATTTTATAGATAAACGGATCAAAACTCATCTTTCTTACACAATGAAAGAAAGGACCCTTTCATTAGAAGAGAAGTTAGAAAGGACTTACTATCACACAAAGCAGGGCTGGAATCTACACATTGATCTTTTTTTTTCTAAATTTTTATTGAACCGTATGCATCAAAATATGCATGTACGGTTCCTAAGGGGTAGAATCTGATCCTAATCAACCGACTTTATCGAGAAAGATTACTTTTTTTAGGCCAAATGGTTGATAGCGCGATCTCGAATCAACTTATCGCTCTTATGCTATATCTTAGTGCAGAAAGCGAGACCAAAGATTTATATTTGTTTATAAACTCTCCTGGCGGATGGGTAATACCCGGAATGGCTATTTATGATACTATGCAATATGTGCGACCGGATATACAAACAGTATGCATGGGATTAGCCGCTTCGATGGGATCTATTATCCTGGTCGGAGGAAAAATCACCAAACGTATAGCATTCCCTCACGCTCGGCGCCATTGGGTTTTTTATTTGAAAGAACAAAACTATGCCTTCGCCATAAAAAATATGAATATATATTAAGTAATAATAGCATGACATTTTGAATTCGATATAAGAAATTCCTTTATTTTTTTTTAACATTAGATTATTTATCGAAAGAGTAGTATGAGATATTAAGGGTATTTCCGATTTTATCTTAATCTGTCGGAGCCTTATTTCAGCGTTGCAAACTTTTTTTGTTTTCACACCATAAAGGTTCTTAATGTTATGAAAAAGTACGAACAAAAAATAAGATTATATTATTTTTTTATTTGAAAAAAAAAAGAAACTTTGGGATTGCTAAATCATCGATGAAATAAAGCAACGGAGCCACCATAGTATTTATTTTTTATTAACTAATTTCCTCTCAAGTCTCAAGAGAAGGGTGGTTATTGGATCATTTACCGATCTAGGCCTGATAGGCTCTATACTTTCCTTCGATCAACTAAAAAAGTTAAGTTTCTTGTGGAGCCGTATGCAATGCCCAACAATGCCTGTACGGTTGTTTAATTCTATCTTTTTTTGTTAATTATTCTTTATCCCGTCAATTTATCTTATCGTGCAAGATAGAGTAGCCTTTGATTATCTTATATCATCAGGGTAATGATCCATCAACCTAGTGCTGCTTATTCTGAGGGACAGGTAGCAGAATTTGTCCTGGAAGCGGAAGAACTACTGAAACTGCGCGAAATCCTCACAAAGGTTTATGCACAAAGAACAGGTAAACCCTTATGGATTGTATCCGAAGACATGGAAAGGGATACTTTTATGTCAGCAACAGAAGCCCAAGCTCATGGAATTGTTGATCTTGTAGCAGTTGCATAATCATAATTAAAGTAGCAGAAATTTCACGCAAATCATGATTTGAGATTTTTTTCTTAGGGGTATTTAATATTCGTAATTCTATTACTTATTCTCTTAATTCAAATTAAGAGAATAAGTAATAGAATATTTATCAATTTAATAGATATAGAAAGCATTTATAATCATCTGGTTAGGATCGATCTAAACCAACCCATTATGCATACGATTTACCATGCCAACTATTAAACAACTTATTAGAAACACAAGACAGCCAATCAGAAATGTTACAAAATCCCCCGCTCTTGGGGGATGTCCTCAACGCCGAGGAACGTGTACTAGGGTGTATGTGCGACTCGTTCAGATTGGGGGTTGGGACAAACGAAAGGAAACAACTTTCGACTACCCATGATCAGTACCGATGAATAGGATAAAACGAAAAAAAAAAGCCTTCCCTTCCTTATCTAAAAAAGAGTTCTATCCTTCTATTGTGTATCAAATTTATGGTTTCCCTTGGTGCAAATTCAATCACCTCAATTCTCGATTTCAAAACGAGAAAAAATTCCCCATTGGCAGTAAATTGTTATCCGTTAAGCGGGGATAATCATATTAAAATTAAAAAGCAAAAAAAGTTCTGGCACCACTCTTGTAAGAACAGACGGACTAAAAGGGTCAGCTAATCAGCCAATCCGCATAATTAAATACCGTTACTGTATAGCTAGATCTTGGTGTGAGAGACCTATTACTGGATAATAACGGGTAGAGCCAAAAAGTGTCAACTGTACAAGTTAACAATAGCATTGATTAAATGAAAGACGGGGCTCCGGTGTATAGAAAAGACCTCGCCGTTTAAGAACTAACCATAAAAACGATGAAACCCACTATTTCTTTATCTTACTACTCATTCTTATTTACTTTACTATGTTTTTGTTTGATACCGAGTATCAATACAATTTATTATGTCGAGGTGAAATGCCTAGAGAAAGAATCGTGGTTGGGAAGGTTAGAGTAGCAAAAACCATTGGAATTATTATTTTATACATTGGAAAAATCCGTTTTGTTATTATAGAAAAGGGGAAAAGAATAACTGAAAGAAAGGAAATCAATCAGTTAGTCATCAACGTTTCGGGTATTCAATGACCAGAATTAAACGAGGATATATAGCTCGAAAGCGTAGAATAAAAATCCGTTTATTCGCATCAAGCTTTCGCGGGGCTCATTCAAGACTTACTCGAAATATTATTCAACAAAAAATCAGAGCTTTGGTTTCGTCCCATCGGGATAGAGATAAGCAAAAAAGGAATGTGCGTCGTTTATGGGTCATTCGTATAAATGCCGTAATTCGCGAGAATACAATATCTTTTAGTTATAATAGATTAATAAACAATCTGTACAAGAGAAAGTTGCTTCTTAATCGTAAAATACTTGCGCAACTTGCTATATTAAATAGAAATTGTCTTTATATGATTTCCAATGACATCATAAACATAAAATAAGGCGATTAGGAGGAATCCATCGAAATGTTTTACTGTTTTACATGGAATTCCTTGGCCTTAGAGAATGAATTCCGGGAAGGTAGAATAGAAATTAAAATACGATTGATGATAATATAATTAAGTAGTCAAACGAAGCAAAAAAAACATTTAATAAAAAAAGATTGATTCTTCGTCCCCAACTTCCCTAATTCGCTTTTGGCTTACGCCACCAAAATCCATATTTTGGGATTTTTCGAACAAAATATCAGTTTGAGTTCGGATTGGACTTTTTGAAACGTAAGCCTAGTTTTTTTGGATTCTAAGACTTGTCGTTTTCGTTTTAACGACCAACTCTCTTTTTTTCAAATTTTTTTTCATTAGTAAGAAAGGGTAATGGAGATAAAATACGAGCTTGTTTTATAGCAATAGTAATTAATCGTTGTTGTTTTAAAGTTAATCTATTCACCCGTCTCGATAATATTTTTCCTTGTTCACTAATAAATCGACTAATTAAACTCATGTTCCTATAATCAATATGATCCCCCGATCCAATCGGGGGCAAACGCCGACGAAAAGATCGCTTGGACTTAAGAAAAATTCGCTTAGATTTATCCATGGTTTGTTTATTCCTTATTTTGAAAATCCTCTTTTGTTTGATCGGATCAAAAATGATAATGATTTAGAATTAAGAAATTTTGCTTCTTTATATTTCAATATATAAATTAAATATATAAATATATATAATATAAATTTATAATAATATAAATAATTATAATAACATTCTAATATTATAATAATAATATAATACTATATTAATAGTATATAATTGAAATATAAAAATATCTATCTATTATGTTAATATGTCATTTTTTATCTTCCTTTTTATAAAGTATAAAATGACAAGCAAGTCATCGATGCCATTTATTTCTTTATCTCTCTGTGAATTGTATGTCTATGACAGTAGGGACAGAATTTTTTCAATTCTAATCGACTAGACGTATTGTGTCGATTCTTTTGAGTAATATATCTGGAAATGCCTGTTGATTTCTTATTAACATTGTTTCGAACACAACTGGTACATTCCAAAATAACCCGTACTCGGACATCTTTACCCTTGGCCATGAACCTCCTTTTGGTTTTTTATTCACTCAACTCTTTTATTTTCCGATTTGAAGCGCGGAAGACAGGAACAAAAAAAGAAAAGTTGCTCACTCGAAACAAATTATGAAATGTTGTGTTGTAACCAATTATACTGAAAATAAGTAATACTTAGAATCGCAGTACAGTAGTTTATTTAAGCATCTTGTATGATACTGTTGACCTAACCAGATTTCCACCTCAATTAAATTAAGAAAGAGAATTGAAGTTAATTTACTTGAAGCTCCGTCCCGAGTTCAAAATTTAACTGAGGTTGAATCCACTTTTATTCTTTCTCTTTTCTAACTTCTTTGAATTATAAAAAAAAAGAGGGGTAATAGTTCCAGATATTTATTTAATCTTCTTCACCCCTCCCATGTTAGTAACTAGAATGAAAAAAAGGGGAATGTCAACGCATCTGGGAAAAAACGATTGATCTCTATCAATAGGCCTGCTAAGGATCCGAACCATAGAGTACTTATTACTGGCGCCACAGATAGATATGTTTTTAGATCTCGCATTTCTAATCCTCCTTCTTTATTCAAGTGTTTATTATAATAATTATAATACATAATAGTAATACATATATGATCAGATGTATATGTAGTATTTACATTTGTTTTGTGCGCGGAATTCTTCTTAATTCAAATCGAAATGTACAAAAATTTGATATCTAAAATTTTCCCTTTCTTAAAACTAAAAGAAAAAAAAAAAACCGTCCCTTTCCGCCCGCCTGAGCAGTAAGGTTATTCTTTTTATATGTTATCTGATAT